ATCCAGATTCGCATCCGCCCATCTAAGAGATTTCTTCGTGCCGGGTCGTGAGCTATGTGGAGCGATCAAAAAAATGGGATCTATTGGGCTTTCACCTGCACTGCCTTCGCCTAGGACATTAGAAAGGGCTTGCTGCTGGTTCGGAACTCCCCTATCTATTTGAATTGATTTACAGCGCCTATTTTCAAGCGGAATTGCTTCTCTTAACTTTAAAGAGGGTCTCTCCTGTCCGGCTCGATATGAACAAGGTAGGCTGGTAGGCTTCTATCCGACTATTAGTACATGCAGTTCTCCCCTTAGCCTTAGGGCAGGCAGGAAAGAAATTAACAGCTTCTAAAGAAAAGAGGACGACTTAAGACAGCAAGAACGGGCAAAAGAAGTAAGTCACTTGCAAGCCCGAAAAGAAATCGATGAATGTGTCCCGACCAAGCAACGAAGAAGCGCTAGCAGATGAGATTGGACCTATATAGACTAGGGGAAAGACAGTCTTGGGGGTCCCCAAAACAGAGTGAGAACTAGCCCTTTGAGGAGCTCTCTAAGCTGTCTAACTCTCTATTAGCATATGCAGAGGGAAACCAGGTTCAATAGCCGGATAGAGTAAGAAAACAACTAAATAGAAATGAGTACTTGCTACGGGAGTAAAGAGTTTCAAGAAAAAATATCCTTAATGCGACTGCGGGAAGGCTGTTCCTGCTACATTTCGCTGGGGAAGAAAGAAGGAATTGAGTCCTTTCACATTATCACGGAAAAAGGGGATTGCCTATTAGTCAATTTTGACTGGAAAAAGACCCGGAACCCCATACCCTCTCATTCACTTACTATAGGCCGAGGAGCGTAGATTCATCTTACTTTTTATAAATGGAAAAAGAGACATAAGTCACGCATTCGAGCAAGAGCCTTTGCCTTTCTTCGCTATGTAAATAGAGGGCCGGAGGAAGAAGTGCCAGAACCTCAACAAAAGAATTAAGGTGATAGAGTCTTACAGGAGACGCTAGGCTTCGGAATTGAATGGAATGATTCCTCTCCCTTGGTTGCCTTCACTGCCCGTGAATCCCTTCTCTTTTTCTATTCCAGTAGTCTTATGCGGTCTGGTCTGTCCATTAGTTGCTTAACTCATAGTAGTTAGGAGGTTGTTGTCCTAATGAGTGTAGCGGAGTGCTCCCTATCCTATTACTCATCTATAGGGCTATCACCCTAGCTTTCCCTGTCTCTGCCTTTCTTTCCTAGTCCTGAGTTTTTCTTCTTGACTATTGCGGGTTTGACACTATTCAATACTAAATATCTACTCGTGGAGGGAGGGGAGGCAATAGATTCATCTTAGGCGGTAAGCGAAGGAACTGTAGGGCTTAGGGCAGCCTCGGATTTTTCTTCAATAGGCTCTAGGGGAGGTGAGAAGAGAGCCAATAGCTATTATAGAAGGACTTAACAATTCATGGCATGAATTAGAGTTGAAGGAAGAAAGACATGAAATGCTAGAAAGATGGAATCTATGAATGAGCTCTTTCGTCTAAGCCTAGAACTAGGCAAGAGCAAGGAATGGACTTTAAGTGAGTGAAAACCGGAAGGAGGGGACAAAGGTCAGTTCTATAAGGCAAGAAAGCAAGATCAGAAGAAGGAGCAATGCAGAATAACTAAGCATGACAAGGAGAGGATAGCTAGACTTTCAAAGACAGTAGCAATGGCAAGGAGACTAATCCCGATATTCTTTCCCGGAGGATTCTATTGATCCAAGACCTGTATGTAGACCTGGGCCTCCCCCGCTTTCAGTTAAGGCCAGAAAGAATTATCTTACCTTTCTCTTCTGTCAGTCTTTGAAGTTTCCTTTCTTTGAAAACCAAGGATGAAGCTAGAATGTGGAGTACGGACTTATCATGCTTCCCAATTCCACTAGCATAAAAGAGTTTATTCAACTCCTGAGAGATTCTAGAGTTCCTGAGCTTGAGAGATTCTATAGTTCCTGAGCTACCCCAATTTGATGAGAATGAGGGAAGAAGTCCTTAGCTATTCCTTTGGCCTATAATAAGAAAGGTCCATCAAGACTCAGAAATTACCCTCGATCTTTTCAATCCCTCTAGTAGAGAATTCTTAGCCTTCGTCTTAGAAACTGAGCTCTCACAAAGCAAGTCATTACTTATTGTTTACACACACTTTCTATTTGACTTAGCCTACTTCTTTCTCATTAGATCAATTAGGCAGGGGAAGACTCTGTGTACTAACTTTCTCTTCTTTCTTCTTCTTTGAAATCCCTTGCCACTTCCCTTCTTTGCTAGCACGTACCTGTCTTTGCTTTGCACAAGAGATCCCCCTACTCTTCACACCCCTCTAGTCCTGATCTTGCTTATGCATTACTTGGGAAGGATTGCCCTCTCCCTTTGTTGGGGGCTTTGGCTACCCTACCTCATTCCCTTCACAAGCCAAGGACAAGATGAATCTATTGCCCTGCCTCCAAGAGAAGAAATGGCACCAATCGATTCAATAGAAGGCATTAAGCAGACAGAGC